ATTTTTCCGTTCTCTTCCTAGATCAAACCGAATACCTATTTCTAATTAATTCCTATTATACAAAAGCAGTCCAGATAGACTGAGCAAAAAAGGGTTTTATTTCGATTCCCTATTTTGAAAATCAGATATTAATTTTCTTCAGTCAGAATGAACAGAAAAATAAGATGATTCAAAGAAGTTCTCTACCCCGAACTTTGTATCGCGCGTATGACTTAGCACAACTAGGAAAGTAAGATCAGATAAACAAGACTAAAAAAAGATTCATCGGAATAGCAGAATACAAAATTAAGAAATGAAAAAAAAAAATAAAGGGGAGCCTAATCTCACCCCCTTCTGTACCATAAAGAAAAGATATATTCAATTTTTACCATTTTCTAAAAAGAAGTGCTTCTAGATTATAGACTTATCCACTTAGATGAATAAATCATACTATACTCTATTTATATTATGAACGAATATGTATCTCAATCCATCTCGAGGTATTTGTATCAATACCTATTCGGTAGATCTTTTTTTCTCTGCCAGGAACCAGATTTGAACTGGTGACACGAGGATTTTCAGTCCTCTGCTCTACCAACTGAGCTATCCTGACCTTTTCTTGTGCATCATCCTAGTAGAGGATTTGTATCTATGTCAATTAAAGGGATTCCAAAATCAATTAAATAAAGTATTTTAAATTCGAAATTTGAAAATGGGGGGGGGTAGTCCTACGCATTGTATATGGCTTACTTAATAATACTTAAAAATAGAGTGAATAACCGGGATTCCTTCCCTACACTCGAATAAAAAAGAAATCTATTCTAGGATAAGATCCATTGAGTTCTCTTCGCACTCCTTTGGGAAAGAGTAGAATGAGAAAGCTAATGAATCTTAAATTGATAAAAAGGAAAAAAGAGGATAAATACTATAGTTAGCGAATAAAAGAGGGTTTGGGGATAGAGGGACTTGAACCCTCACGACTTATAAAGTCGACGGATTTTCCTTTTACTAGAAATTTCATTGTTGTCAGTATTGACATGTAGAATGGGACTCTCTCTTTGTCCTCGTCCGATTAATCCACTTTATTAGATGTATAAAGCCCTTCCTTCAAATTTAGAAGGAGTTCCACTAACAACACAACGTAATTAACTCGATTCGTTAGAACAGCTTCCATTGAGTCTCTGCACCTATCCTTTTCCTTTGTATTCTAGTTCGAGAACCCCCCTCTCAAAACACGGATTTGGCTCAGGATTGCCCTTTTTTAATTCCAGGGTTTCTCTGAATTTGGAAGTTACCACTTAGCAGGTTTCCATACCAAGGCTCAATACAATCAAGTCCGTAGCGTCTACCGATTTCGCCATATCCCCATTTTCCTCTTCTTTGAGACAAGGATTCCTTGTGTAATTTCATCCATCTCTTAGTTTTTTTGAATCTATTGAATTCATCACTCGACGTAGTCTAGCAGTTCGACTCTATTTGAGAGACCCCACTTGCTTATTGCAATTCAGAATTGAATTGATTGTATCGTTGAGGTATTTCCAATTCAATCCGAATCAATATATCCCAAAGTTTTTCTCTCCCCCCCCTACTGTATTACTTTTTTAGAGTATTCGAAATCATACTATAACGCTTGATATTCATTCTTTTTTTTTTTCTAATAAGAATTAGCTATTTTCTTTGCTATGACTCTATGTCCCCCTTAGTGAAATAGGAATTCTAAAATTATTAACAAATAAAAAAATATCTCAAAAAAAAAAGTCGATAATGATCGAATGAAAATGCCAATAAAGTTGCATTTTCTCTTTATTATATCTTTCATATATATTATTCTTTTCTATGTATTAGATTATTCGTCGGAGCCATATCAAATTGAAAATATCTGAAATCCAATTCCATTATAGAAATAGGAATCAATTCTATTCTATATAGAAAAATGGATTTGCGAATTAGAGAAATAAAAATAAAATTCAATAAATTTTTAAATTTTATTTAAAGATATCTTCTAGTTAAGCATATCAAGGTAACTTTATCTTTAAGAAGTTTTAGTTTTTTTTATAAGATTAAGTAGAACTTAAAATTTAGAATCTAGTTAATAGCTAAAATTAATAACTAAGATCTGCGATTTTACGGATTTCCTATACTATATCTATTTCTATTTGTTACACTATTTCTGCTATGTAAGCCCACTTAGCTCAGAGGTTAGAGCATCGCATTTGTAATGCGAGGGTCATCGGTTCAAATCCGATAGTCGGCTTTTTTTCTCTATCGATGTTCTACGAACAAAAATCTCTTTTTTTTTTCCGAATTCAATGGAGAATCCAGGATCTTTTATGTTTTCTACCTTACAATTTTGCTAGATACAAAACAATAAAATAAATAATATATATACAAAAAATACAGATTTTGATGAAATTCTAGTTTTTGTGGTACTTTAGTTGATTTTACTCTGTTTATCCTGTAGTTTAATTCAGTTTTAATTTCGATGTATTCTGTAATGTAAATACAATGAAATTAATTGTGTAAAATGAAATTTCAATAAAATAAAAAAGGAGTCTTCATGTCCCGTTATCGAGGACCTCGTTTAAAAAAAATACGCCGTCTGGGAGCTTTACCAGGACTCACTAGAAAAACACCTAAATCCGGAAGTAATCTGAAAAAAAAATTCCATTCTGGTAAAAAGGAGCAATATCGTATTCGTCTTCAAGAAAAACAGAAATTGCGTTTTCATTATGGTCTGACAGAACGACAATTACTTAGATATGTACATATCGCTGGAAAAGCAAAAAGGTCAACAGGCCAGGTTTTACTACAATTACTTGAAATGCGTTTGGATAATATCCTTTTTCGATTGGGTATGGCTTCAACCATTCCTGGAGCCCGCCAATTAGTAAACCATAGACATATTTTAGTTAATGGTCGTATAGTCAATATACCAAGTTTTCGTTGCAAACCCCGAGATATTATTACTACGAAAGATAACCAAAGATCAAAAGGTCTGGTTCAAAATTCTATTGCTTCATCTGACCCAGGGAAATTGCCAAAGCATTTGACGATTGACACATTAGAATATAAAGGACTAGTAAATAAAATTCTAGATAGGAAGTGGGTTGGTCTCAAAATAAATGAGTTGTTAGTTGTAGAATATTACTCTCGTCAGACTTGAACTTAACGAAAAAAAGAAAGGTTCATAGAATTTTCTTCCCCTTACCCTTCCCCCGAACTAAATCGACCTAAGACCACTAATTCGTAAGACTACTAATTCGTATTTTCCCACTCAACTAGCAAAAATGGATTAACCCTAGGATCTTTTTTTTCCTATATGTATATTTTACATCCCACGGTAATTTGCTATAGAAAATTTCTATTAAATACGATATTATTGCTGGAATAAATTGTTATTTGATTTGCTACATTGTGCTCGTTAACGTTGATAAATTAAGAAAAACGGAAAGAGAGGGATTCGAACCCTCGGTAAACAAAAGTCTACATAGCAGTTCCAATGCTACGCCTTCAACCGCTCGGCCATCTCTCCTACAATAATCTTATTATGGAAAATAAACTGAGTGAATAGCGAGTTTTCTTATTCCTGCAGTACAGGTACAACCGCAACCGCTCGGAGGTTCCATAGTTCTATTGGAAAAATTCCTTTTGCTGTAAGTGGAAGGATCTTAGGTTTTTTTTACCAGGAATTGCGCTCCCTATAAAAGTTTTAGTTTGGGTTTTCCCGCAACCAAAGAAAAAGAGAATGGAAGAATTCTTCTTTTCTTCTTATTGCATAATCAAATTTATTGCATAATAAAATAAAGAAACCTTAAAATTCCGTTTGCATAAGGTACGCTACACCATACTGTCGAAATCCAAAATAGGGTATGAGACAATTAATGACTTTGCAAACACAAAATAGCTGATGAGAGAAGTTATTGTTGAGAAATAGGAAAGTGGAATGAAATCCAGTCTTAGTCAAATATTTCATATCTCCTCTTGTCCAAGCAGAATAAAAAGGATACAATTTGAGCTGCGCAGAAAATCCATATCTCTCTTATCCATTTAAAGCATATGGATTTAGAGCATACGGAGGGATCGATTTATAAGAATCGAATGTGTTTGTTTTTATGTTATTTTGTGAAGGAATGAAAACAATTCTATATGGAATGGGTTGGGAATTATGCCTAGATCCCGCGCAAATGGAAATTTCATTGATAAGACCTTCTCAATTGTAGCCAATATTTTATTGCGAATAATTCCGACAACCTCAGGAGAAAAAAAGGCATTTACTTATTATAGAGATGGTGCGATTTGACTCTTTTTTTTTTTGTTTTTTTTTTTTTTTTAGCCCTACCTACACCTTAGTCTTCCGAGAAAGAGAAGGGGTTCACATAGAGAGAACAATATTAGTAAAGCAAACCCACGCTTCGGGAAGGTGAGGTGAACTAACAATTCCTTCTGTCGTGTATCCTCGATTGATGCGGCCTCAGATGCTTCAATTATAGATTTGAGTATTGAGCGAAAGGTTATACCTACAGGATAGGTTATGGATTACAGGCCAACTCTACTCTATTAGTACCAGTAGGCAGCATAGGGGAGAAAAGCACTACACCTAGAAATAGGAAAGGAATCAACAAGAGAAAAACTTTGTTAGAAATTAGCCCTTTCCTGATCCGTATCAGGGTTGGGAAGAATGGTTGGGATAACAAACAACCATCAGGTTTGTACTTTGGATACCCCTATAACCATCAAAGATCGTTGAAGTGGCTAATTCCTCTAAATAGGGGGCGTTGAGAACAAATAAATTCTTGGAGCTATTGTTTTTTTCTAGCATTAATAAAATTCATTGGTGTTAAGAAAAACCTCTTGCGAAAAGGTTGGCTAGAGATTTCTTGGAAAAATACCAGCCCCTTTCGATTCATAATGAGACGGGACTAATTCTATTTTGATTCTATAGATTATTTCGCTTAGTACTATGTACAGAAGGGAGGAGCCGTATGAGATGAAAACCTCATGTACGGTTTTGGAACGGAGATTTTTTGAATAGAATGAACGACCGTAACGGATGTTGGCTCAATCCGAAGGAAATTATGCGGAAGCTTTGCAAAATTATTATGAAGCTACGCGACTAGAAATCGACCCCTATGATCGAAGTTATATACTCTATAACATAGGACTTATACACACAAGCAATGGAGAGCATACAAAGGCTTTGGAATATTATTTCCGGGCACTAGAACGAAACCCTTTCTTACCGCAAGCTTTTAATAATATGGCCGTGATCTGTCATTACGTGCGACTATCTCCACTATAGAAAGAAAAAAAGAGAGGATCAAATTTTCTAGTAAATACTAGAAAAAAAGGCTTTCTACATAGGGATCGTAAAAACAACGATTTTTCCCTATCAGCTGTAGGAAGGAAGGACACTTCAAGAGAATCAAAAAAGGAAGAAAGTATCGCCTATACTACTACTCTATGGATAAAGCTCTCAAATTGATAGGGAAAGCACCGTAAAGATCAATTAGTGAGCGACTGGGTCGATACAACTAAAAAAAACTGCTTACTTATCTTATCCCACGATATGGGGTCAAATTTAGGAATCCGCTTATGTAATAGAGCCGATCCACTAAGGGATTAAGCAGCGGTGTAGTATCAGATCCCAAAGATAGTAAGTTCTTTTTTCTTTCTTATGTAAAAAAGTCTTTTTCAAGGATTCTATAGAGATTTCATATATGAAACCGGGATAGTTACCTTTTAGAAAATTCGAACGAAGGCTCTAGATCTATCTATGCTTCATTCTTCTGAAGGTGGGAAAAAAGATCAAACTGATTATGGATAAAAATTAGGGTTTGAAACTTGGGTAATTAACTTCTTCTGCTTAAACCAAAAACAAATTCGATCGATTTTTTAGAAATCGAATTCAGTTTAGATAGGGGAAATTAAGATAGCAATTTATGAGCCGTATGAGGTAGGAAACTCTCAAGTACGGTTCTAAGGGAAGGAACTGCCTATTCCGACCGAGGAGAACAGGCCATTCTACAGGGTGATTCGGAAATTGCAGAAGCTTGGTTTGATCAAGCTGCTGAGTATTGGAAACAAGCTATCGCGCTTACTCCGGGAAATTATATTGAAGCACAGAACTGGTTGAAGATTACGAAGCGCTTTGAATTTGAATAAGAGCACGCTCCTTATTTTTCATAAAATGGGTGGTTTGGTTATTGATCCATTAATCAAATCAATTAGGTCGTAAGATCGAATCAAGAATTTTATTATATCCCTTTCTTCTACCTTCTATTTTATATGATATTTCATAAGGATAAACCATAGGGATAGGGTCCAGAATAGAAGTAATAAAGTGAATAAAAAGAAAAAATAGTGGCAATATAAATATTGCTAATATATCAGGACTGTCTTATTAATAATTCTAATGAGTTATCTTGGAATTTAGAATAAAATAAAAAACCCTATATTATGCTCAAGGAAAGTAGATGTATATAGGAGCTTATACCTTCAAAAAAAATACACCAGTTTCTTAAATTTCAAAAATTTTTTTCTTACGTCGGGAAATATTTGTTTTTCAAGACAAACAATGTCCGTTAGGCACCTAATCTTTATGTCATAATAGATCCGAACACTTGCCTCGCATTGACTTCAATATATAATTGCTCCAGTGAATAACTAAAAAAAATAGAAGAACGATAGATAGTAAAGAAAAGAACTAACCATAATATCTATCTTTCAAAATCTATCTTTCAAAGATTCACTAAAAAGACAGTTGGCGGGTCTCTTTGTATGTCTTGTCCGGAAAGAGGAGGACTTAATGATTATTCGTTCGCCGGAACCAGAAGTAAAAATTGTTGTGGATAGGGATCCTGTAAAAACATCTTTTGAAGAATGGGCCAGACCCGGCCATTTCTCAAGAACACTAGCTAAGGGCCCTGATACTACCACTTGGATCTGGAACCTACATGCTGATGCTCACGATTTCGATAGTCATACGGGTGATTTGGAGGAGATCTCTCGAAAAGTCTTTAGTGCTCATTTCGGGCAACTCTCCATTATCTTTCTTTGGTTGAGTGGCATGTACTTTCATGGTGCCCGCTTTTCCAATTATGAAGCATGGCTAAGTGATCCTACTCACATTGGACCCAGTGCTCAGGTAGTTTGGCCTATAGTAGGGCAAGAAATATTGAATGGTGATGTAGGCGGGGGTTTCCGAGGAATCCAAATAACCTCTGGGTTTTTTCAGCTTTGGCGAGCATCTGGAATAACTAGTGAATTACAACTCTATTGTACTGCAATTGGTGCATTGATTTTTGCAGCGTTAATGCTTTTTGCTGGTTGGTTCCATTATCACAAAGCCGCTCCAAAATTAGCCTGGTTCCAAGATGTAGAATCCATGTTGAATCACCACTTAGCAGGATTATTAGGACTTGGGTCTCTTTCTTGGGCGGGACACCAAATCCATGTATCTTTACCAATTAACCAATTTCTTGACGCCGGGGTGGATCCTAAAGAGATACCACTTCCCCATGA